AAGGTGTTATTTTTTTAAAAAAAATAATAAAAGAATTTTCAAAAGTAAATCCAATTCTATTATTTAGATTAAAAGAAGTATATAAATTAAGCGAAATTAAAGAAGAAAAAGATTCCATGATAAGCAATCAGATAATTCACGAATCATTTAATCAAATTGCATCTCCGAGTTCGTCAAATTATTCATTGACGGAAAAAAAAACGAAGGATCTCGCTGATAGAACAAGTAAAATTCGAAATCAAATAAAAAGAATCTCAAAAGAGAAAAAAAAAGTAACTCCAAGAATAAATAATCTTAGTCCTAACAAAACAAATTCTAATGCTAAAAGATTCGAAAAATGGCAAATATTAAAAAGAAGAAATGCTCGATTAATCTATAAATTCCCCCCTTTTTTTAAAATTTTCATTGAAAAAATCTACACAGATCTATTTTTATCTATCATTAATATTCCCAGAATAAATACAAAACTTTTTCTTAAAGTAACAAAAAAAATTATTGATAAATCGATTTACAATAATGAAAGAAAACAAGAAAGAATTAATAAAAAAAAGAAAACTCCAATTACATTTATTTCGACTATAAAAAAGCCATTTGATAATATTAGTAATATTAAAGAAAATTCACGTATTTTTTATGACTTATCCTACGTGTCACAAGCATATGTATTTTACAAATTATCACAAATTCAAATTAGGAACTCGGTAAGATCTGTTGTTCAATATCAAAGAATCCCCCCTTTTCTGAAGTCTAAAATAAAGGATTCTTTTGAAAGACAAGGAATGATTCATTCGAAATTAGCAAATAAAAAACTTCCAAGCTATGAAACGAATCAATGGAAAAACTGGTTAAAAGGACATTATCAATACCATTTATCTCAGATCGGATGGTCTAGATTAATACCAGAAAAATGGCGAAATAGAGTTCGCCAGCGTTGTATAGTTAAAAAGGAAAATTTAAGCAAACGGCATTCATATGAAAAAGACCAATTGGTTGGTTCCAAAAAAAAATCGGAAGTATATTTATTATCCAATGAAAAAAGTAATTTTCGAAAATATTATAGATATAATCTTTTATCATATAAATTTATTAATTATGATAATAAAACGGAATGTTTTTTTTATAGATTTCCCTTTCAAGAAAATAAGAACCAAGAAATTTATTATACTTATAACAGGCCTAAAAAGGCCTTTTTTGATATACTGAGGAACATCCCTATTCAAAATGATCTAGGACACGTTGATATTCCATATATGGAAAAATCGGCCGATAGAAAAAACTTTGATTGGAAATTTTTCAATTTTTATCTTAGCCAAAAAGCCGATATTGAGACCTGGATCATTATTGATACCAATAGGAATCAAAATACTCAAATTCCTACTAACAATTCTCAAATAATTTCTAAAAAAAATATTTTTTATCTTATGATTCCAGAAACCAATTCACCAAACCCCCACAAAGGATTTTTTGATTGGATGGGAATGAATGAAAAAATACTAAAGCGCCCCATATCGAATCTGGAATTTTGGCTCTTCCCAGAATTTGTGTTACTTTATAAGGCATATAAAACAAAACCTTGGTTTATACCAAGCAAATTACTTCTTTTAAATTTAAATAGTAGTGAAAATAAAAAGATTAATGAAAAGAAAAAGATTAATTTGTTGATAGCCTCGAATAAAAAGCATCGAAATCAAGAAGAAAAAGAACCCATAAGTCAAGGAGATCGTGGATCCGTTCTCTCACAACAAAAAGATATTGAAGATAATTATGCAAGCTTGGACATAAAAAAGGGGAAAAAGAGAAAACAATACAAAAGCAATAGAGAAGCAGAACTAGATTTCTTCCTGAAACGTTATTTGGTTTTTCAATTGAAATGGTGCACAACTTTAAATCAAAGAATGATCAATAATATCAAGGCATATTGTCTTCTGCTTAGACTGATAGATCCAAAAAAAATGACTATAACCTCCATTCAAAAGAGAGAAATAAATTTGGATAGAATGCCGATTCAAAGTAATTTAACTCTTTCAGAATTAATGAAGAGGGGGGTATTGATTGTAGAACCACTTCGTTTGTCTGGAAAAAAAGATGGACAATTTATTATGTACCAAACCGTAGGTATTTCGTTGCTTCATAAGAGTAAGCATCAAATTAATCAAAAATATCAAGAGCAAAGATATGTTTCTAGGACAAATTTGGATGAAACAATTTCACCACATCAAAGAATAAATGAAAATAGAGACAAAAATCATTTTGATTTACTTGTTCCAGAAAAGATTTTCTCGTTTAAACGTCGTAGAAAAGCGAGAATTCTAATTTGTTTCAATTCAAAGAATGAAAATTATACATATAGAAATCCAGTATTTTGGAATAGAAAGAACATAAAAAACAGCAGCCGAGTTTCACATGACAATAATTATCTTGATAGAGAGAAAAATCAATTAATGAAATTAAAGTTCTTTCTTTGGCCTAATTATCGATTAGAAGATTTAGCTTGTATGAATCGTTATTGGTTTGATACCAATAATGGCAGTCGTTTCAGTATGTTAAGAATACATCTGTATCCGCGATTGAAATTCTGTGAATAATACAATTTTTCTATATATACCCTAAACCCTATTTCTATATACCCTATATATAATCTATATTAATCTATATATAATATAGGGTATATGAAAGTAAACAAATATACAGATCACGTACTTTTCTTGTCTCACATCTCATTCTAGTATTCAATATGAAATGAATTATGAATAATATCTCAATTAGTTTTCCAAATGAATCAATAGAAACTTCTTAATTTTAGGTCTAAATTCTTCGATGCAAAAATGTACCAATCTTTTTCTATTCGTATCTAAATCCAATTTCCAATTCGATTGATTGGTTTGAATTCAGAAAGGAGTTATTTGGATTAAATTATTGTATATACCACATCAAAATTAATGGCATTATTATTACTTATACTTATTACTGATCGGTAAAATCCATATCTGTACAAGGGGAAAGGAGAGTTTTTTATGGTAAAAAATTCAGTAATTTCTATTATTTCTCAAAAAGAAAATAAAGAAAATAGAGGGTCTGTTGAATTTCAAGTATTCAGTTTCACCACTAAGATAAGGAGACTTACTTCACATTTGGAATTGCACAAAAAAGACTTTTCATCTCAGAAAGGTTTGCGAAAAATTTTGGGAAAACGTCAACGACTACTAGCCTATTTGTCAAAAAGAAATAGAGGACGCTATAAAGAATTAATTGATGAGTTGGATATTCGAGAAATAAAAACTCGTTAATTTGAAGCATGATATCATTTGACGAGCTTAGTCTTGATGAGCTTAGTCGTTTAAATTTTGATGAATTTCTTTTTACTTTCAGCAATGCATGGAAGACTGACTCGGGAAAAACTTATGATTACACCAACTACAAGAAACGACCTCATGATAGTCAATATGGGCCCTCACCACCCATCAATGCACGGTGTTCTTCGACTAATCGTTACTCTCGACGGTGAAGATGTTATTGACTGTGAACCTATATTGGGTTATTTACATAGAGGAATGGAAAAAATTGCGGAAAATCGAACAATTATACAATATTTGCCTTATGTAACACGTTGGGATTATTTAGCTACTATGTTTACAGAAGCAATAACCGTAAACGGACCTGAACAGCTAGGCAATATTCAAGTACCTAAAAGGGCTAGCTATATTAGAGCTATTATGCTGGAGTTAAGTCGTATCGCTTCCCATTTGTTATGGCTTGGCCCTTTTATGGCAGATATTGGGGCACAGACCCCCTTTTTCTATATTTTGCGAGAACGAGAATTGATATATGACTTATTCGAAGCTGCTACCGGTATGCGCATGATGCATAATTATTTTCGTATCGGAGGAGTCACTGCTGATCTACCTCATGGCTGGATAGATAAATGTTTAGATTTTTGCGATTATTTTTTAACTGGGGTTGCTGAATATCAAAAGCTTATTACACAAAATCCTATTTTTTTAGAACGAGTTGAAGGCGTAGGTATTATTGGCGGAGAAGAAGCATTAAATTGGGGTTTATCGGGGCCAATGCTACGAGCTTCCGGAATACAATGGGATCTTCGTAAAGTTGATCGTTATGAGTGTTATGACGAATTTAATTGGGAGATTCAATGGCAAAAAGAAGGAGATTCATTAGCTCGTTATTTAGTACGAATTGGCGAAATGACAGAATCCATAAAAATTATCCAACAGGCCCTGGAAGGAATTCCAGGGGGGCCCTATGAGAATTTAGAAAGCCGGCGCTTTGATAGAATAAAAGACCCTGAATGGAATGATTTTGAATATCGATTTATTAGTAAAAAACCTTCTCCAACTTTTGAATTATCCAAGCAAGAACTTTATGTAAGAGTCGAAGCACCAAAAGGAGAATTGGGAATTTTTCTGATCGGAGATCAGAGTGTTTTTCCTTGGAGATGGAAAATCCGACCGCCGGGGTTTATCAACTTGCAAATTCTTCCGCAGTTAGTTAAAAGAATGAAATTGGCTGATATTATGACGATACTAGGTAGTATAGATATCATTATGGGAGAAGTTGATCGTTGAAATGATAATTGATATAACAGAAATAGAAGCTATTCATTCTTTTTTCAGATTGGAATTCTTAAAAGAAGTTTATGGGCTCGTATGGATGCTTGTCCCTATTTTCATTCTTGTATTAGGAATCACACTGGGTGTACTAGTAATTGTTTGGTTAGAAAGAGAAATATCTGCAGAGATACAGCAACGTATTGGACCCGAATATGCAGGTCCTTTGGGAATGCTTCAAGCTTTAGCAGATGGTACAAAACTACTTTTCAAAGAAAATCTTCTTCCGTCTAGAGGAGATACTCGTTTATTCAGTATTGGTCCATCCATAGCAGTCATATCCATTTTACTAAGTTATTCAATAATTCCTTTTAGCTATCGCTTTATTCTAGCTGATCTTAGTATTGGTGTTTTTTTATGGATCGCCGTTTCAAGTCTTGCTCCCGTTGGATTACTTATGTCAGGCTATGGATCAAATAATAAATATTCCTTTTTAGGTGGATTAAGGGCTGCTGCTCAATCAATTAGTTATGAAATACCATTAACTCTATGTGTATTATCAATATCTCTACGTGTGATTCGGTAAGACATAAAAATTCCTCCATTTCTTTTCTTTCTAAGAAGAAAGTTAAATGATTTGAATATCTATTTTTTTATTCATCATTAGGTTGATGAATTAAACCAGATAGTTATATGAGTGAAATAAAACGGCTTCTAAATTTGCTGTTAAAGGAATTCAATCTCATTTCCTATGTACAAGAATTAAGTGAAAGTAAACATAAGCAGTCAAGGCTGTTTACCCCAAGATTGGCTGATTAGTCATCATGGCTTGAAGCGGGTTTAAAAGATCAATTGTATGGGTTTTTTCTATACTATTACCATAGAGGTATTACCCTAATGAGAGATTCAAAAAAAAATAAGTGGATGGTTAGGAAGACCAAGATACACAAAGGATTAGTAATGGAGATTCTTTAAATTATCCAATAGGATATTTTTTTATAGAAAAGTAATTCGAATTGGGGCTTTAAGTTGGTAGAAATGATTAAGAAGTACTCCCCATGATTTCGATCCAGAGTATGTTCCTGTCCACTGATTAAGTAAATAACTATCAAAACGAAGAAATCTTTTACTTTTGATAATACGAATAATGCCTCTTTTTCTGAGAAAGGAGAATAGGAACGAAATAAAATTCTTGTTATGTAATGCAATGTCTAAATGCTTTTTCGTAATCGAAAATGAGAAAAAGATAGGTTGAAATATCTATGTGATATTCCTCTAAAAATTATTTTTTTCATTCAAGGGTAAAGTTTTTAATTAACAAAGAAAAATGAAAATTTTTAAAATATGAGATCAATTCCGAAGCACTTTTTTATTATTTTATTATAAATCTAGCAGACAGAATTCCATTAGTCTAATTATAGGCCTTAGGATAAGAATTTGATTCTCTATCGATCTTACAAACACATCAACAAATACATCAAGATAAATAAAGTTGAAAGGTTCTTATATTGATTTGTGACCTATGAGGAGCCGTATGAGGTGAAAATCTCATGTACGGTTCTGTAATAGTGACGAGAACAGTGATGTTATTGTCGACTATGATTATCTAACAGTTTAAGTACAGTTGATATAGTTGAAACACAATCAAAATATGGTTTTTGGGGATGGAATTTGTGGCGTCAACCTATAGGGTTTATCATTTTTCTAATTTCTTCTCTAGCCGAGTGTGAGAGATTACCTTTTGATTTACCAGAAGCAGAAGAAGAATTAGTAGCTGGTTATCAAACCGAATATTCAGGTATAAAATTTGGCTTATTTTATGTTGCTTCGTATCTAAATCTACTAGTTTCTTCGTTATTTGTAACAGTTCTTTACTTGGGGGGTTGGAATCTTTCTATTCCAAACCTATTTAGTCCTGAAATTTTTGACATAAATAAAAGAGGGAAAGTTTTTGTAACAATAATAGGTATCTTTATTACACTGGCTAAAACTTATTTGTTCTTGTTTATTTCTATTGCAACAAGATGGACGTTACCAAGACTAAGAATGGACCAACTATTAAATCTTGGATGGAAATTTCTTTTACCTATTTCTTTAGGTAATCTATTATTAACAACTTCGTTCCAGCTTCTTTCACTGTAAAGGAATAGAATATTCTATTCTTCATAACTTGTCTCAAACAAGAGAAAGAAACCAGTAAACTTATTTATAGATATTCAGATATGTTCCCTATGCTAACTCGGTTCTTGAACTCTAGTCAACAAACAATACGAGCTGCCAGGTATATTGGTCAAGGTTTCATGATTACCCTGTCCCACGCGAATCGTTTACCTGTAACTATTCAATACCCCTACGAAAAATTGATTACATCAGAACGTTTCCGAGGTCGAATCCACTTTGAATTTGATAAATGCATTGCTTGTGAAGTATGTGTTCGTGTATGCCCTATAGATCTACCCGTTGTAGATTGGAAATTTCAAACTGATATTCGAAAAAAACGATTACTTAATTACAGTATTGATTTTGGAATTTGTATATTTTGTGGTAATTGTGTTGAGTATTGTCCAACAAATTGTTTATCAATGTCCGAAGAATATGAGCTTTCTACTTATAATCGTCATGAATTGAATTATAATCAAATTGCTTTAGGCCGGTTACCTGTATCAATAATTGAAGATTACACAATTCGAACAATTTCTTCGAATTTATCTCAACTAAACAATGTATAAAACTCTTGATTCGCAAAACATTTAAAAATTCAAAAAAAATAGCTTTTAGATTTTTTTGCAGTTAAAGGAATGAGGTTTTTGCTTGGTCAATACAAAAGAACGGTTGGTTCGTAAGGGTCGTGGCTTGATTTTCATTTAAAATCAATTTTTATTCGAATAATGTAATATTTAATAATATAAAGATAAAGTTTTAACCTTTGCTTTCG